AAAAATCATGGTATGCATTTTCGCGTACTAGCTAAAGCATTACGTATGTCTGGCGGAGATCATATTCACGCCGGTACAGTAGTGGGTAAACTGGAGGGCGAACGTGAGCTGACTTTGGGTTTTGTTGATTTGTTACGTGATGATTATATTGAAAAAGATCGAAGTCGTGGTATCTTTTTCACTCAAGACTGGGTCTCTATGCCAGGTGTTATACCCGTGGCTTCAGGGGGTATTCATGTTTGGCATATGCCTGCCCTAACCGAAATCTTTGGGGATGATTCCGTACTACAGTTTGGTGGAGGAACTTTAGGGCACCCTTGGGGAAATGCACCCGGTGCAGTAGCTAATCGGGTGGCTTTAGAAGCATGTGTACAAGCTCGTAATGAGGGACGTGATCTTGCTCGTGAAGGTAATGAGATTATTCGTGAAGCTAGCAAATGGAGCCCTGAGCTAGCCGCTGCTTGTGAAATCTGGAAAGCGATCACATTCAATTTCGACCCAGTGGATAAGCCAGATATAGAGTCAAAATAAGCGCGTAGAATTCAGCAATTCCTTTTTGTTCTCCTAATTGATTGCAATGAAACTTGGCCCAATCTTTCTTTTTTTGAGGAAAAGATTGGGCCGAATCGAATAAAGAATAAACATCTTAGACTAATCCTATACTATGAACTATGAGGGTCTTTGTGTATTTGCATATATCTTTTATATGTACAGACCTTACACGATATACAATATACAAGTATATACAAAATATAAAAATAAGAAGATAAAATCGAAGGAAGACTAAAAACTTATCTATTCTTTTCTTTATTGTTAGAGCCATAGGCTGAATTATGGATTCTTGGGGTTGGATTGGTGAATCATTTTAGATTCCTTAGTTTCAGGCCATAGATCAAGCCAAGGGAAGGATCTCTTCTAGTCCTATCCTGTATATTGTCTTTTTCGTTCCCTGTTGTAATCAAAATTCATTTTCTTATTTGACTATATGACACGAGATTCTACGAGACGAGAATTTCTTTTTAATTTATGGGAAGAAACAACTATGTATCTTTTTGATGAGAATTGAAAGTTTGACATGAGAGAAACCTTTCTTTATATATTTTTTTTGAGGAAAAGATTCTATCATAATATTGAAATGATTCACCGGATTCCTCAAAAAGATAATCCTTTCTTTTCAAGACTCACTCGTTTTTCATTAACATTGGATCATATGCTTTATTTGAATTCTGATGAGAAAGAAAAAAAAGAGTAAAATGATTTTTTCTTCATCGAATGACTATTCATCTATTAGTATTAGGTTTTCATAAAATAGGGGCATAAAGAATCTATGAAAAAATATTGGTTCAATTCAATGTTGTCTAACAAGAAGTTAGAACATAAGTGTGGACTAAGTAAATCAATGGATAGTCTTGATGCTCTTGGACATACCAGTGGAAGTGAAGAAACTTTTCGAAAAGATGCGAATAAAAAGATTCCTAGTTGGGACAGTTATAGTTTCAGTAATATTCATTATCTAAATTATTTATTTGATAGCAGGAATCTTTGGAGTTTGATCTCTGATCATACTTTTTTAGTTAGAAATAGTAATGGTGACACTTATTCTGTATATTTTGATATTGAAAATCATATTTTTGATATTGACAATGTTAGTTCTTTTTTGAGTGAACTACCTAGTTATTTGAATAGTGGGTCTAATAGTAATAATTACTACTATTATTATTCCATGTATGATACTCAATCTAATTGGAATAATCACATTAATAGTTGCATTGATAGTTATCTTCGCTTTGAAATCAGTCTTAATAGTGACATTTACAGTGATATCGACAGTTACATTTCTAGTTTCATTTGTACGGAAAGTACAAGTAGTATTGAAAATGGAAATTCTAGTATCAAAACTAGTAGAAGTTATTTCAATAGAAGAGAAAAATCTAATGATTTCGATCTAAATACAAAATACAAACAGTTATGGGTTCAATGTGAGAATTGTTATGGATTAAATTATAAAAAATTTTTTAGTTCAAAAATGAATATTTGTGAATACTGCAGATATCATTTGAAAATGAGTAGTTCAGATAGAATTGAACTCTTTATAGATCCTGGCACTTGGGAGCCTATGGATGAAGATATGGTCTCTATAGACCCCATTGAATTTCATTCAGAGGAGGAACCTTATATAGATCGCATTTCTTTTTATCAAAGAAAAACGGGTTTAACTGAAGCTGTTCAAACGGGCGTAGGTCAACTAAATAGTATTCCCATAGCAATTGGAATTATGGATTTTCAGTTTATGGGAGGTAGTATGGGATCTGTAGTAGGTGAGAAAATCACCCGTTTGGTCGAGTATGCTACTAATCAATTTCTACCTGTTATTATTGTATGTGCTTCTGGAGGAGCACGCATGCAAGAAGGCAGTTTGAGCTTAATGCAAATGGCTAAAATATCTTCTGCTTCATATGATTATCAATCAAATAAAAAGTTATTTTATGTATCAATCCTTACATCTCCTACAACTGGTGGAGTTACAGCAAGTTTTGGTATGTTGGGAGATATCATTATTGCTGAACCTAATGCCTACATTGCGTTTGCGGGTAAAAGAGTAATTGAACAAACATTGAAAAAGACAGTACCCGACGGTTCACAAGCAGCTGAGTCTTTATTCCATAAGGGCTTATTCGACCCAATTGTACCACGTAATCTTTTAAAAGGTGTTCTGAATGAGTTATTTCAGCTACACGGTTTCCTTCCCTTGAATCAAGATTCAAAAAAAAAATAAGAAGAATATAGAAGTTCTTTTTATTTAGCGAGAACCCCCGGTTTTTCACTAGGAATCCCTTTTTTTTGTATAAGATTGGTTCAAATCGGAAACTCATAAGAAACTCTTTTCTATCTTTACCTTTCAAAACACCTTTTTTGTTTTGAAAGGTAAAGATAGAAAGACGATGAAGATAAGGATGGGAGAAGAAGAATCTAATTTCTTAAAAAGGATTCTCATACATATTCGTGTCGAAAGAGGAATAGGTATACTTCATTGAGTTCTACATTCGTTATTGATTATTAAATACTTCATATTCATATTATCTTAATATTCTTTAGAATTCCTTTTTAATAGATTAATATTAATAATTAATAGATAGACTTATTAGAATATATCTTTATAATTAGAATTTATAATAGGTACAAATATGAAATTGAGGTACCCATTCTATGATAGATTTGAATTTTCCCTCGATTTTTGTTCCTTTAGTGGGCCTAGTCTTTCCGGCAATCGCAATGGCTTCTTTATCTCTTTATGTCCAAAGAAATAAGATTGTCTAAATACGATGAAATCTCATCAATTTATTTAAACACTAGATCATCATACAGATACTTTTTTTAATGTAATATGGTAGGATATATGATATTTGGCCTTTCCGAGAAGAGTTGTTTTGTTATGTATGCCGATGCATAATATACGGCATTAATGCATGTATATACGGTTATAGCTTAATCAATTAAATGATGAAATTCAAAATGATCAGCAAATCTTTTTTGAAAAATCTTTTAAATAGAAACTCAATGTATCTAATAAATTATTCCTAATGCTTTCTGTCGGAATGCTGCTAGTTGATGAAAGTTACTTCGGGATCAAGCAATAAAAGTCAAGTCAAATCCATTTGGGTTATTCTCTCAATTCCAATCGAATGCAACTGGATCTAGTATAGTATGAACTGGCGATCAGAACATATATGGATAGAACTTATAACGGGGTCTCGAAAAACAAGTAATTTTTGCTGGGCCTGTATCCTTTTTTTAGGTTCACTAGGATTCTTAGTGGTTGGAACTTCCAGTTATCTTGGTAAAAATCTGATATCCGTATTTCCGTCTCAGCAAATCCTTTTTTTCCCACAAGGGATCGTGATGTCTTTTTATGGGATTGCAGGTCTATTCATTAGTTCTTATTTGTGGTGCACAATTTCATGGAATGTAGGTAGTGGTTATGACCGATTTGATAGAAAAGAAGGGATAATGTCCCTTTTTCGTTGGGGATTTCCTGGAAGAAATCGTCGCATCTTCCTTCGTTTCTTTCTAAAAGATATCCAATCAATCAGAATGGAAGTGAGAGAGGGTCTTTTTCCTCGTCGTATCCTTTATATGGAAATCAAGGGTCAAGGAGCCATTCCCTTGACCCGTACTGATGAGGATTTGACTCCACGAGAAATTGAACAAAAAGCTGCCGAATTGGCCTATTTCTTGCGTGTACCCATTGAAGTATTTTGAAATGAACTGAAGAATCAATCTCAGTATGAGAGAAGGAACTTAATACATCTCAAACATCTCAAAAAAAGTGGGAAGACGTATATGGAACAATAACTATTTTGTAGACGCATACGCATGGCGTCTGGCTTAACTCTTTAGACTAGTAAAAGGTCTAATAAGTAAATAAAGTATAGATTCATCAAATATCCTAACATGTCTTTTGTTTTCGTAAAACAGAATTCCTCTTTTTAGGCCTTTGAATTGATACCCTCTCCCTGCGCTGCGGTTAGACAGTAAAATCTTTCAAATTGAAATGGAAAGAAAAGAATTAAAGAATCCAGTAGGGTTCGTCTTTAAATCCAAATTAGATTTGTTAGTTCAAATGGGTTTTTGAGTCTTCATTGAAAGGAATAAATGAAAGGGAAATCGGTTACAATTTTCCTAATTGTGATCTCTGGAATATGGAAATTACTCTTTTTTTCATTCGAAAAAATCCTTTCTTGTATGTTCTATTCTAGATTTCTAGATCCAAAGACTCAATTCTTACACAAAAACAAAAATAGGAAAAGATTCATAGGTTTGATACCTTCTTCTTGTTAGAGTTATAGGCTCTTGTTATATAATTCGTACTTCATAGAAATCTCAGATAGAATCGACCAATGAAACAGGTTCATTAACAATTCACATCACGGATCCAGAATGAAAAAAAAGAAAGCATTGGCTTCCCTCCCATATCTTGTGTCTATAATCTTTTTGCCCTGGTGGGTTTCTCTCTCATTTAAGAAATGTCTAGAAACTTGGGTTATTAATTGGTGGAATACTAGGCAATCCGAAATCCCCTTGAATGATATTCAAGAGAAAAATGTTATAGAAAAATTTATGGAATTAGAAGAACTATTCCTGTTGGACGAGATGATAAAGGAGTACTCAGAGACACATATGCAAAGGCTTCGTATAGGAATGCACAAGGAAACAATACAATTGGTCCAAAGACAAAATGAATCTCATTTCCATATCATTTTGCATTTCTCTACAAATATAATCTGTTTCGCTATTCTAAGTGGTTATTTTTTTCTGGGGAATGAAGAACTTTTCATTTTAAATTCTTGGATTCAGGAATTTCTCTATAACTTAAGTGATACAATCAAAGCTTTTTTGATTCTTTTAGTTACTGATTTATGGATCGGATTTCACTCGACCCATGGTTGGGAACTAATGATTGGTTTGATCTACAATGATTTTGGATTGGCTCAGAATGATCAGATTATATCTGGTCTTGTTTCCACTTTTCCAGTGATTCTAGATACAATTGTGAAATATTGGATCTTCCATTTTTTAAATCGTGTATCTCCTTCACTTGTAGTAATTTATCATTCAATGAATGAATAATTCATGAGATCCTTTGATATCAAGAAAATCATAACCTTTCTTTGTGTATAAAGAAATCATTTTTCATCTTACTTATTATTTATACTTCTATATACTTCTACCTTTTCAATTCAAGGTATTCATACTATATTCCACTAGTACAATTCTTTCAGTATAATCAATACAATGGCAAACTTGTGGATAGGGAATTCTACTAGCTACCTATCAAATTTATTGTAGAAATTCCGGGGATCAATGATTGGACCATGCAAAATAGAAATACTTTTTCTTGGGTAAAAGAACAGATGACTCGATCCATTTATGTATCAATCATGATATATGTAATAACTCGAGCATCTATTTCAAATGCATATCCCATTTTTGCGCAGCAGGTTTATGAAAATCCACGAGAAGCAACTGGTCGAATTGTATGTGCCAATTGCCATTTAGCTAGTAAGCCCGTGGATATTGAAGTTCCGCAAGCTGTACTTCCTGATACTGTATTTGAAGCAGTTGTTCGAATTCCTTATGATATGCAACTGAAACAAGTTCTTGCTAATGGTAAAAAAGGGGCTTTGAATGTAGGAGCTGTTCTTATTTTACCCGAGGGATTCGAATTAGCCCCACCCGATCGTATTTCTCCCGAAATGAAAGAAAAGATGGGCAATCTTTCTTTTCAGTTTTATCGTCCTAATAAAAGAAATATTCTTGTGATAGGTCCTGTTCCCGGTCAAAAATATAGTGAAATCGTCTTTCCTATTCTTTCCCCCGACCCTGCTACGAAAAAAGACGTTCATTTCTTAAAATATCCCATATATGTAGGTGGTAACAGAGGAAGGGGTCAGATTTATCCTGATGGTAGCAAGAGTAACAATACAGTTTATAATGCTACATCTGCTGGTATAGTAAGCAGAATAGCACGTAAAGAAAAAGGGGGATATGAAATAACCATAGTTGATGCATCAGAAGGACGTCAAGTGGTTGATATTATACCTCCAGGACCAGAACTTCTTGTTTCAGAAGGTGAATCCATCAAGCTTGATCAACCATTAACAAGTAATCCAAATGTAGGAGGTTTTGGTCAGGGAAACACAGAAATAGTGCTTCAAGATCCATTACGAGTCCAAGGCCTTCTGTTCTTCTTGGCATCTGTGATTTTGGCACAAATCTTTTTGGTTCTGAAAAAGAAACAGTTTGAAAAGGTTCAGTTGTACGAAATGAATTTCTAGATCTAGAGATTCAAAGTTGGTAAAAGTACCAAATTCTTGTTGATTGATAGACTGATATATGATTCAAAAAATTCTATAAGTCTTTTCTTTGTTTTTTTTAGACTCTTTTTTCTTTTGCAGGATGTTTGATATGGTTTCATATGGATAAATCCATACGTATTAGATTATTCAGAAAATCGATGGATTCCTCCTTTCTTGTTGCTTCATATTCAAAATATTGATATAATAGTGAATATTATGTTAGGAACGACAGAAACTATGAATCAGTCAATAGATTAAATTCTTCAAAAACATTATAATAAAAAAGGAATACAATAAAGTGTTTTGAAACATCAGATCAAAGTATCGCTCTAAGAGTTAATAACTCAGCGGGGTAAGGCCCCGCTGAGTTATTACTCTTTCATGTCTAATGTCTACAATCCAATCTGGTTCATATGATTATTACAGTATTACAGAGATGAACCCAACCCGGAATAGGAGCCGTAAAAGAAAATGCCTATTAACCCGATCACAGGAATACCAGTTACAGTACCTATTAGCCAAAGAGGAATCCTTCCAGTAGTTTCGGTCATCTCCCCCCTTCTTTTTCATCAAGTGGTCATACTAAAGACAAAAACAGTCATGGATAATTATGAGGATAGTATCCTTCCGAATGGGATAAGAT